GTTAACGTAGCTTAAACAAAAGCATGGCACTGAAGATGCCAAGATGAGCCGTAAAAAGCTCCGATGACACAAAAGCCTGGTCCTGACTTTAACATCAGTTCTGGCCTGACTTACACATGCAAGTACCCGCGTACCCGTGAGAATGCCCTATATCCCCTCTCGGGGAAAAGGAGCCGGCATCAGGCACACCAAATGTAGCCCAAAACGCCTTGCTCAGCCACACCCACAAGGGAGTTCAGCAGTGATAGATATTAAGCAATAAGCGAAAGCTTGACTTAGTCAAGGCCAAAAGAGCCGGTAAAACTCGTGCCAGCCACCGCGGTTATACGAGGGGCTCAAATTGATATTACACGGCGTAAAGCGTGATTAAGAAACAAACAAACTAAAGCCAAACACTTCCCAAGCTGTCATACGCTACCGGACAAAACGAAGCCCCACTACGAAAGTAGCTTTAACACTTTTGAACTCACGACAGTTGAGAAACAAACTGGGATTAGATACCCCACTATGCTCAACCTTAAACAACGATGACAATATACAAATATCATCCGCCAGGGGACTACGAGCGTTAGCTTAAAACCCAAAGGACTTGGCGGTGCCTCAAACCCACCTAGAGGAGCCTGTTCTATAACCGATAATCCACGTTAAACCTCACCATCTCTTGCCTAAACCGCCTATATACCGCCGTCGCCAGCTTGCCTCCTGAGAGATTAAAAGCAAGCCTAATGGGTTCTACCCAAAACGTCAGGTCGAGGTGTAGCGAATGAGATGGAATGAAATGGGCTACATTTTCTGATACAGAAAAACACGAAAAGTGCCATGAAATAAGCACGACCGAAGGTGGATTTAGCAGTAAAAAGAAAATAGAGAGTTCTTTTGAAACCGGCTCTGAGGCGCGTACACACCGCCCGTCACTCTCCTCGAACAATAATGAAAACAATCCATAAAACAACAAAAACAAAAAGAGGAGGCAAGTCGTAACACGGTAAGTGTACCGGAAGGTGCACTTGGATAAATTAGAATGTAGCTAAAAAGAACAGCATCTCCCTTACACCGAGAAGACACTCGTGCAAATCGAGTCATTCTAAGCAAAACAGCTAGCCTAACCATAATAAAGCAAATGACCAACCATATATAACAAAACAAACCCAAACATAAAATAAAACATTCTTCCCCCCAAGTATAGGTGATAGAAAAGGACAAATAGAGCAATAGAAAAAGTACCGCAAGGGAAAGCTGAAAGAGAAATGAAACAAACCATACAAGCAAAAAAAAGCAGAGACTAAAACTCGTACCTTTTGCATCATGGTTTAGCAAGCAAAAATCAAGCAAAGAGAACTTTAGTTTGAAACCCCGAAACTAGACGAGCTACTCCGGGGCAGCCTAATTAGGGCCAACCCGTCTCTGTGGCAAAAGAGTGGGAAGACCCCCGAGTAGAGGTGATAAGCCTACCGAGCCTAGTTATAGCTGGTTGCTTAAGAAATGAATGTTAGTTCAGCCTTATGTAATTCTATAACCGAAACAATTATTAACCAAAAGAACAAAAGCAATACATAAGAGTTAGTCAAAGGGGGTACAGCCCCTTTGAAACAGAACACAACCTTATTCAGGAGGACAAAGATCATATCACAAAAGGACAAAACTACCTCAGTGGGCCCAAAAGCAGCCACCTGTAAAGAAAGCGTTAAAGCTCCGGTAAATAAAGACCAATAATAAAGACAATATACTCCCAATCCCCTAAAAATATTAAGCTATCCTATGCACACATAGGAGAAATAATGCTAAAATCAGTAATAAGAGGACCCAAGTCCTCTCCTAGCACATGTGTAAGTCAGAACGGACCAACCACTGGCAATCAACGGACCCATAACAGAGAGAAAAAGAACAAACTATAAAAAACAAGAAAAAACTATTTAACAACCTAAACCGTTAACCCAACACAGGAGTGCCTCAAGGAAAGACTAAAAGGAGAAGAAGGAACTCGGCAAACACAGACCCCGCCTGTTTACCAAAAACATCGCCTCTTGCTAACAAAGGAAGTACTAGAGGTCCCGCCTGCCCTGTGACCACAAAGTTTAACGGCCGCGGTATCCTGACCGTGCGAAGGTAGCGTAATCATTTGTCTTTTAAATAGAGACCTGTATGAATGGCATAACGAGGGTTTAACTGTCTCCCTCCCCTAGTCAATGAAATTGATCTGCCCGTGCAGAAGCGGACATAAATACATAAGACGAGAAGACCCTATGGAGCTTTAGACAAAAGATCAAACATGTAAAGAAACCAAATCAACCAAAAGGAACACAAAGGCCACAAAACCCAACGTAAAATGATCCAAATGTCTTCGGTTGGGGCGACCATGGGGGAAAGAAAAACCCCCACGAGGAACTAGGGGCAATCCATTAAGCCAAGAGATACACCTCTAAGCAACAGAAAATCTGACCAAAAATGACCCAGGACACTAATCCTGATCAACGAACCAAGTTACCCTAGGGATAACAGCGCAATCCTTTCCCAGAGTCCATATCGACGAAAGGGTTTACGACCTCGATGTTGGATCAGGACATCCTAATGGTGCAGCCGCTATTAAGGGTTCGTTTGTTCAACGATTAACAGTCCTACGTGATCTGAGTTCAGACCGGAGTAATCCAGGTCGGTTTCTATCTATGAACTTACTTCTTCCCAGTACGAAAGGACCGGAATGAAGGGGGCCAATACTAAAAGCAAGCCCCACCTCTACCTGCTGAAAACAAATAAAACAGGCAAAGAGGTATATTAACCTTACCAAAGATAATGGTATGCTAAGGTGGCAGAGCCCGGTAATTGCAGAAGGCCTAAGCCCTTCCACCCAGGGGTTCAATTCCCCTCCTTCAGCTATGAACACTGTCCTTACCCACATCATTAATCCTCTGGCATACATTGTCCCAGTACTTCTCGCCGTCGCATTCCTGACACTCTTAGAACGAAAAGTATTAGGATATATACAACTACGAAAGGGACCGAACATCGTTGGACCATATGGCCTCCTTCAACCAATCGCCGACGGAGTAAAACTCTTCATCAAAGAACCAGTACGTCCCTCAACCGCATCCCCATTCCTATTTTTAGCTACCCCAACTCTTGCACTAACCCTCGCCTTAACACTATGAGCCCCAATACCAATACCTTATCCAGTAGTAGAACTAAACCTAGGAATCCTATTCGTACTAGCCCTATCAAGCCTCGCAGTTTATTCAATCCTAGGCTCAGGCTGAGCTTCAAACTCCAAATACGCTCTAATCGGAGCCCTACGTGCCGTAGCCCAAACAATCTCATATGAAGTAAGCCTAGGCCTTATCCTCCTTTCAATTATTATTATAGTAGGAGGATTTAACCTAAAAACATTCAATACAGCACAAGAAGCAACATGATTAATAGCCCCAGCCTGACCACTAGCAGCAATATGATACATCTCAACACTAGCTGAAACAAACCGAGCCCCATTTGACCTTACAGAAGGAGAATCTGAATTAGTATCAGGCTTTAATGTAGAGTATGCAGGAGGACCATTTGCCCTATTCTTCCTAGCCGAATACTCAAATATCCTATTAATAAATACCTTATCAACAATCCTATTCTTAGGAGCAATACACACCCCACTAATCCCAGAACTAACAACAATAAACCTAATAATAAAAGCCACCATACTCTCCGTCATATTCCTATGAGTACGAGCCTCTTACCCACGATTTCGATACGACCAACTAATACATCTAATATGAAAAAACTTCCTACCACTAACCCTAGCCCTACTTATCTGAAACCTAGCCTTGCCAATTACAATGGCAGGCCTCCCCCCAAACAACTAAAAGGAAATGTGCCTGAATGATAAAGGGCTACTTTGATAGAGTAGATTATGAGAGTTAAAATCCCCCCATTTCCTTAGGAAGAAGGGACTCGAACCCATCCTCAAGAGATCAAAACTCTTGGTGCTCCCACTACACCACTTCCTAGTAAAGTCAGCTAAATAAGCTCTCGGGCCCATACCCCGAACATGTTGGTTAAAATCCTTCCTTTACTAATGAGCCCATATGTAACCTTCATCATACTAACAAGCTTAGGACTAGGCACCACAATCACATTCGCTAGTTCACACTGACTACTCGCCTGAATAGGATTAGAAATCAATACACTAGCCATTATCCCCCTTATAGCTCAACACCACCACCCACGAGCTGTAGAAGCAACAACAAAATACTTCCTCACACAAGCCACAGCAGCAGCACTAATACTATTCACAACTACATCCAATGCATGAATTATAGGACAATGAGATATTCAACAACTATCTCACCCAATAATCACCACAATTACAATCCTTGCTCTAGGACTAAAAGTAGGACTAGCCCCAATACATTTCTGACTGCCAGAAGTCCTACAAGGCCTAGACCTAACCACAGGACTAATCCTGTCAACATGACAAAAACTAGCACCAATAGCCCTAATTTATCAACTCTCACCAGGAGCAGAACAACCACTAATAATTTCACTAGGAGTAATATCTGCACTTGTAGGAGGATGAGGCGGACTAAACCAAACACAACTACGAAAAATCCTAGCATACTCATCAATTGCACACATAGGATGAATAATAATCGTAATAAAATACCTACCAAATTTAATAATCATAAACCTAATAATTTATATTATCATAACATCATCAGCTTTCATAGCACTAAAAATAACCACCGCTACAAAAATTAACACACTAGCGACAGGATGAACTAAAGCTCCAATCCTTACAACACTAACCATGGCCACTATACTATCATTAGGAGGTTTACCCCCACTAACCGGATTTATACCAAAATGAATAATTTTACAAGAATTAACCAAACAAGACCTCCCACTAATCGCTACTCTAATAGCAATAACAGCTCTACTGAGCCTATTCTTCTACCTACGATTATGCTACGCCATAACACTAACAATTTCGCCAAACACAAACAATGCTAAAACACCATGACGACTAAAATCAAAACAAATAACAATGCCCCTATCAATTACAATAATCATAACAGCCATAATACTCCCGGTAGCACCAGCAGTAATAGCAATAACAACATAGAGACTTAGGATAGTACCCAGACCAAAAGCCTTCAAAGCTTTAAGCAGGAGTGAAAATCTCCTAGTCCCTGATAAGACCTGCAGGACTCTATCCCACATATCCTGAATGCAACTCAGATGCTTTAATTAAGCTAAGGCCTTAATAGATGGGAGGGCCTCGATCCCCCAAAATCTTAGTTAACAGCTAAGCGCCCAAGCCAGCGAGCATCCACCTACCCCCCCCCCGATGGGGGGGGGGGGGGGGGCCATAACTAAAGCTCCGACAGGCATGAACCCGCATCTTTAAATTTGCAATCTAATATGTTGTACACCACAGAGCTTGATAAGAAAAGGAATTAAACCTCTGTATATGGGACTACAGCCCACCGCTTAAACATTCAGCCATCTTACCTGTGGCAATCACCCGTTGATTCTTTTCTACTAATCACAAAGACATTGGTACCCTATATCTAGTATTTGGTGCCTGAGCCGGAATAGTGGGAACCGCACTAAGCCTTCTAATCCGTGCCGAATTAAGTCAACCAGGCGCCCTTCTTGGAGATGACCAAATTTACAATGTCATCGTCACAGCACATGCCTTTGTAATGATTTTCTTTATAGTAATACCAGTAATAATTGGAGGGTTTGGCAACTGACTTGTGCCATTAATGATCGGTGCTCCAGACATGGCATTCCCCCGAATAAACAATATAAGCTTCTGACTATTACCCCCATCATTTCTTCTTCTACTAGCCTCCTCAGGAGTAGAAGCTGGGGCTGGTACAGGTTGAACTGTATATCCACCTCTAGCTGGAAACTTAGCCCATGCCGGAGCATCTGTTGACCTGACAATTTTCTCACTTCACCTTGCAGGAGTTTCATCAATTCTAGGAGCCATTAATTTTATCACTACAATTATTAATATGAAACCGCCTGCCATTACACAATACCAAACCCCTCTGTTTGTATGAGCTGTTTTAGTCACCGCTGTTCTGCTACTCCTATCCCTGCCAGTCCTAGCTGCAGGAATTACAATACTTCTGACTGACCGAAACTTAAATACAACATTCTTTGACCCTGCAGGTGGTGGAGACCCAATCCTATACCAGCACCTATTCTGATTCTTTGGCCACCCAGAAGTATACATTTTAATCTTACCAGGATTTGGAATAATCTCACACATTGTTGCTTATTACTCCGGTAAGAAAGAACCATTTGGGTATATAGGAATGGTTTGAGCAATGATGGCTATCGGGCTTCTAGGATTCATTGTATGAGCACACCATATGTTTACAGTAGGAATAGACGTAGACACCCGTGCTTACTTCACTTCTGCCACAATAATCATCGCAATTCCAACTGGAGTAAAAGTATTCAGCTGACTAGCCACATTACACGGAGGATCCATCAAATGGGAAACCCCACTCCTTTGAGCCCTAGGTTTTATTTTCCTATTTACAGTTGGTGGACTAACAGGTATTGTACTAGCAAACTCATCAATCGACATTGTATTACATGACACATACTATGTAGTAGCTCATTTCCACTATGTTCTGTCCATAGGAGCAGTCTTTGCTATCATAGGAGGCTTTGTACACTGATTCCCCCTGTTCTCAGGATATACACTGCACGACACATGAACCAAAGTACACTTCGGAATTATATTCGTAGGGGTAAACCTAACCTTCTTCCCACAACATTTCCTAGGATTAGCAGGAATACCACGACGTTATTCAGACTACCCAGATGCCTACACCCTATGAAATACAATCTCCTCTATTGGGTCACTAATCTCCCTCACAGCCGTAGTCCTGTTCCTATTCATCCTCTGAGAAGCATTTACTGCCAAACGAGAGGTCAAATGAGTAGAACTCACAGAAACAAATGTTGAATGACTGCACGGATGTCCTCCACCATACCACACATTCGAAGAACCAGCGTACGTCCGAGTTCAACCGCCCTCAGATGATCAAAAATCAGAAGCCAAAGCCCACATTCAAGAAAGGAAGGAATTGAACCCCCATTTGCCGGTTTCAAGCCAGCCGCATAACCACTCTGCCACTTTCTTTTAATAAGATTCTAGTAATAAACATTACACTGCCTTGTCAAGGCAGAGTTGTAGGTTAAACCCCTGCGTATCTTGAACTCAATGGCACATCCCTCACAGTTAGGTTTCCAAGACGCAGCCTCACCACTGATAGAAGAACTACTTCATTTCCACGACCATGCGCTAATAATTGTTTTCCTAATTAGCGTCCTAGTACTTTACATTATTGTAGCAATAGTAACTGCCAAAGTTACTAACATGTTTATCCTAGATTCACAAGAGATTGAAATCGTGTGAACCGTACTACCAGCAGCAATCCTAATTCTAATCGCACTCCCATCTCTACGGATCCTTTATCTAATAGACGAAATTAATGACCCGCATTTAACAATTAAGGCAATCGGACATCAATGATACTGAAGCTACGAATACACTGACTATGAAGACCTTGGGTTCGACTCATACATGATCCCAACACAAGACTTAACCCCAGGACAATTCCGACTGCTAGAAACAGACCATCGAATAGTAGTACCTATAGAATCCCCCGTACGAGTATTAGTGACAGCAGAAGACGTCTTACACTCATGAGCAGTCCCATCCTTAGGAGTGAAAATAGACGCAGTACCAGGACGCCTAAACCAAACAGCATTTATTGCCGCCCGACCGGGAGTATATTATGGACAATGCTCTGAAATCTGCGGCGCAAACCACAGCTTTATACCAATCGTAGTTGAAGCAGTTCCCCTACAACATTTCGAAAACTGATCCTCAATAATGCTAGAAGACGCCTCACTAAGAAGCTAAACTAGGGAAACAGCGTTAGCCTTTTAAGCTAAAGATTGGTGACTCCCAACCACCCTCAGTGACATGCCACAGTTAAATCCCGCCCCCTGATTCACTATCCTAGTATTCTCATGGGCCGTGTTCTTAGCTATTCTTCCAACAAAAGTGATAGCACACACGTTTAATAATGAGCCCAACCTGCAAACTGCAAAAAAACCAAAAATAGACTCTTGAAACTGACCATGATACTAAGCTTTTTTGACCAATTCATAAGCCCCACACTCATAGGAATTTCTTTAATTACTTTAGCCTTAACCCTACCATGAATTCTCTTCCCTACTCCAACATCCCGATGACTAAATAATCGAATTCTAACCCTGCAGGGCTGATTCATTAACCGATTCACACAACAACTCCTTCTACCACTAAACCTTGGAGGACATAAATGAGCAATTATACTAACATCTCTAATACTATTCCTATTGACAATAAACTTACTAGGACTACTCCCGTACACATTCACACCAACAACCCAATTATCCCTAAACATAGGATTTGCAGTCCCACTATGACTCGCCACAGTAATTATCGGTATACGAAATCAACCAACTGTAGCACTAGGACATTTACTGCCAGAAGGAACACCCGTCCCTCTAATCCCAGTACTTATTATCATCGAAACAATTAGTCTATTTATTCGTCCACTAGCCCTAGGTGTACGACTTACAGCAAACCTAACAGCAGGTCATCTACTAATTCAACTAATTGCTACTGCAGTCTTTGTGCTTTTACCAATAATGCCTACAGTAGCTATTCTAACAGCAACAGTACTGTTTCTTTTAACATTACTAGAAGTAGCAGTTGCTATAATCCAAGCTTATGTATTTGTACTCCTACTAAGCCTATACCTCCAAGAAAACGTATAATGGCACACCAAGCACACGCATATCACATAGTTGACCCAAGCCCATGACCCCTAACAGGCGCAGTAGCCGCTCTTCTAATAACATCAGGAACAGCCATATGATTCCACTTCCAGACAACAACTCTAATAACATTAGGATTAATTCTACTTCTACTTACAATATACCAATGATGACGAGACATCGTACGAGAAGGGACTTTCCAAGGACATCATACACCGCCAGTACAAAAAGGACTACGGTACGGAATAATCCTATTTATTACCTCAGAAGTATTCTTTTTCCTAGGGTTCTTCTGGGCCTTTTACCATTCAAGCCTAGCTCCAACCCCAGAACTAGGAGGATGCTGACCTCCAACTGGCATTATTACTCTAGACCCATTTGAAGTACCCCTATTAAACACAGCTGTCCTACTTGCCTCAGGCGTTACAGTTACATGAGCACACCACAGCATTATAGAAGGAGAACGAAAACAAGCCATCCAATCCCTAACCCTCACAATCATTTTAGGTTTTTATTTTACGCTCCTGCAAGCCATAGAATATTACGAAGCCCCATTCACCATTGCAGATGGAGTTTATGGTTCAACATTCTTCGTGGCCACCGGATTCCACGGCCTACATGTCATTATTGGCTCCACCTTCTTAGCAGTTTGTCTCCTACGCCAAATCAAATATCACTTTACTTCAGAACATCACTTTGGATTCGAAGCCGCCGCATGGTACTGACACTTCGTTGACGTAGTATGACTATTCCTATATGTCTCAATTTATTGATGAGGCTCATAATCTTTCTAGTATCAACTTCAATACAAATGACTTCCAATTATTTAATCCTGGTTAAAGCCCAGGGAAAGATAATGAACCCTATTATTTCAATCCTAATTATTACCACTACCCTTTCCTGCGTATTAATCACAGTCTCATTTTGACTTCCCCAGATAAACCCAGACTCAGAAAAACTTTCCCCGTATGAATGCGGCTTTGACCCACTCGGATCCGCCCGACTCCCATTTTCAATGCGCTTCTTTCTAGTGGCTATCCTATTTCTGCTATTCGACCTAGAAATTGCACTTCTACTCCCACTTCCATGAGGAGATCAACTACCTGACACCACAAACGCATTCTTCTGAGCTATATCAATTATTATTCTACTAACTCTAGGACTGGTATACGAATGAATTCAAGGAGGACTAGAATGAGCTGAATAGACGATTAGTCCAATGTAAAGATTGCTGATTTCGGCTCAGCAGAACATGGTTCAACTCCATGATCGTCTTATGACTCCAGTACACTTCAGCTTCACATTGGCATTTACCCTAGGATTCTCAGGCCTAGCCTTCCACCGAAAACATTTATTATCCGCCCTCCTTTGCCTAGAAGCAATAATACTATCACTATATATTGCAATAGCCCTATGATCTTTCCAAACAGAATCTACCATATTTTCCTCAGCACCAATAATACTACTAGCCTTTTCCGCCTGTGAGGCCAGCGCAGGCCTAGCCCTCCTAGTAGCCACATCACGTACCCACGGTACAGATCACCTAATAAACCTTAACCTACTACAATGCTAAAAGTACTAATTCCTACCATTATACTCATCCCCACCACTTGATTAGTAAATAAAAAATGACTATGGACCACAACTACATACCAAAGCTTCATCATTGCCTCCATTAGCCTAGTATGATTTAAATGGGACTCAGAAATAGGATGATCTACCACAAACACTTATCTAGCAACAGACCCCCTATCAACACCACTCCTAGTTTTATCCTGCTGACTTCTCCCATTAATAATTCTAGCAAGCCAAAACCATATGCGCTTAGAGCCAATTAACCGCCAACGATCCTACATTACACTACTAATTTCACTACAAATATTCTTAATCATAGCATTCGGGGCAACAGAAATCATTATATTCTATGTAATATTTGAAGCCACATTAATCCCAACCCTAATCATCATTACACGATGAGGAAACCAAACAGAACGACTCAATGCAGGAACTTACTTTCTATTCTATACATTAGCAGGCTCACTTCCACTGCTTGTTGCACTACTTGCATTACAAAAAGACCTCGGCACCCTATCAATGCTAACAATCCAATACACAAAACCCCTCGTCCTATCTTCATGAGGAGACAAGCTATGATGAGCAGGCTGCTTAATAGCATTTCTGGTAAAAATACCACTTTACGGAGTCCACCTATGACTACCAAAAGCCCATGTAGAAGCCCCAGTAGCAGGTTCCATAGTCCTAGCCGCCGTACTACTAAAACTAGGTGGATATGGAATAATACGAATAATTATTATTTTAACCCCACTAACCAAAGAATTAGCCTACCCATTCATCATCCTCGCCCTTTGAGGAATCATTATAACAGGCTCTATCTGCTTACGACAAACAGACCTAAAATCAATAATTGCATACTCATCAGTTAGCCACATAGGCCTAGTGGCAGGAGGAATTCTTATCCAAACCCCATGAGGATTCACAGGAGCAATTATTCTAATAATTGCCCACGGACTAGTATCATCAGCATTATTTTGTCTAGCCAATACCAACTATGAACGAACCCATAGCCGCACCCTACTACTAGCCCGAGGCCTACAAATAATCCTTCCTTTAATGGCCGCCTGATGATTTATTGCCAACCTAGCCAACCTGGCACTCCCACCACTTCCAAACCTAATAGGAGAATTAATAATCATCACATCCATATTCAACTGATCATACTGATCTATTGCATTAACAGGATTAGGAACCCTAATCACAGCCGGATACTCACTTTACATATTTCTAATAACACAACGGGGCCCAACCCCAAATCACATCATTGGTTTAGAACCATCACATACCCGAGAACACCTACTAATTGCTATACACCTCATTCCAGTACTACTTCTAGTACTAAAACCTGAACTAATATGAGGATGATGCTTATGTAAATATAGTTTAATCAAAACATTAGATTGTGATTCTAAAAATAGGAGATAAAACCTTCTTGCTTACCGAGAGAGTAAGACACAAGCCTGAAGAATTGCTAGTCCTTCAAGACCGTGGTTTAAATCCACGGCTCACTCGGCCCCTAAAGGATAATAGTTAATCCATTGGTCTTAGGAACCAAAAACTCTTGGTGCAACTCCAAGTAGTGGCTATGCCCCTAACAACTTTAACACTAAATTCGAGCCTTCTAATTATTCTCACGCTACTAATCTATCCGATTATAATAACATTAAACCCAAATCCAGTAAAAAAAGACTGGGCTGTAACACATGTTAAAACCGCTGTTCAAACAGCATTTTTCGTAAGCCTGATCCCACTATTCCTATTTCTAGACCAAGGAATAGAAACAGTACTAACAAACTGACAATGGGCTAACACAATAACATTTGATTTAAACACAAGCTTTAAATTCGACCATTACTCAATTATCTTCACCCCAGTCGCCCTATACGTTACATGATCAATCCTAGAATTCGCCTCATGATACATGCACGCAGACCCAAACATAAACCGATTTTTCAAATACTTACTCATATTTTTAGTAGCAATAATCATTCTAGTAACAGCCAACAACCTATTCCAACTATTCATTGGCTGAGAAGGCGTAGGAATCATATCATTCCTCCTAATCGGCTGATGATACGGACGAGCAGATGCAAACACTGCAGCACTCCAAGCCGTCATCTACAACCGAGTTGGTGATATTGGACTCATTTTAGCTATAGCCTGAATAGCAATAAACCTAAACAGCTGAGAAATCCAACAAGTATTTATTATCTCAAAAGAAATAGACCTAACACTTCCCCTCCTAGGATTAGTAATTGCTGCAACAGGAAAATCCGCCCAATTTGGACTGCACCCATGACTACCATCAGCAATAGAAGGCCCCACACCAGTCTCTGCCCTACTACATTCAAGCACAATGGTCGTAGCAGGAATCTTCCTATTAATTCGACTACACCCAATAATAGAAAACAACCAAACAGTTCTGTCAACCTGCTTATGCTTAGGAGCATTAACCACGTTATTTACAGCCACCTGTGCACTTACACAAAATGATATCAAAAAAATTGTTGCATTTTCAACATCCAGCCAACTCGGCCTTATAATAGTGACTATTGGACTAAACCAACCACAACTTGCATTTATGCATATTTGTACACATGCATTCTTCAAAGCAATACTATTTCTCTGTTCAGGATCTATCATTCACAGCCTAAACGATGAACAAGACATCCGAAAAATAGGAGGCCTACACAAACTTCTCCCATTTACCTCATCCTGCATAACTATCGGCAGCTTAGCCCTTACAGGCACCCCATTCCTGGCAGGATTCTTCTCCAAAGATGCAATCATTGAAGCCATAAACACATCCTACCTCAACGCCTGAGCCCTAACCTTAACCTTGATCGCCACCTCATTCACAGCCGTATACAGCTTCCGAATTATCTTTTTTGCCTCAATAGGGCAACCACGGTTTCTTCCACTTTCTCCAATTAACGAAAACAACCCTGCAGTCTTAAACCCAATCAAACGACTAGCTTGAGGAAGCATCATTGCAGGTTTAATCATCACATCAAATTTCCTACCAATAAAAACACCAATTATAACAATACCCCCAACACTAAAATTAAGCGCCCTGATAGTCACCGTTATCGGACTACTAACCGCCATAGAGCTAACAAACCTAACAAACAAACAATACAAAACCAAACCACACACTAAAACACATAACTTCTCAAACATGTTAGGCTACTTCCCAGCCGTTATCCACCGAATGGCCCCAAAACTAACCCTAGCACTAGGACAAAAAGTAGCCACTCAACTAGTAGATCAAACATGATTTGAAAAACTAGGACCAAAAGGAATCGTAAACATTCAACTACCAATAATCAAAATCATCAACAACCCACAACAAGGACTTATTAAAGTGTACCTAGCAACATTCTTCCTAACAAGCGCCCTAATCATCCTCACAATAATAATATTCTAAATTGCTCGCAAAGCCCCACGACTACGACCACGAGTTAATTCAAGAACAACAAAAAGAGTAAGCAACAAAGCTCACCCACAAATAATTAATATCCCCCCACCTAAGTAATAAATAAAAGATACCCCACTAAAATCTCCACGCAACACTGAAAAATCCCGATATTCATCAACGATTCCACAATAACAATCAAATCATTCCACATAAAATACACCAATGCCTAAAACACAAAGAAAAATATAACCAACTACGTACCCCAAAACAGACCAATCCCCCCACGACTCAGGATATGGCTCAGCAGCAAGAGCAGCAGAATATGCAAATACCACTAACATGCCACCCAAATAAATAAGAAACAATACTAAAGAAATAAACGACCCACCATATCCTGCTAAAACCCCACAACCACCAGCAGCTGCCAACACCAACCCTAAAGCAGCAAAATAAGGAGCAGGATTAGAAGCTACACCCAAAAACCCTAACACCAACATAACCAAAAAAAGAAAAATAAAATAACTCATAATTTCTACCCGGACTTTAACCGAAACCAATGATATGAAAAACCACCGTTGTAATTCAACTATAGAAACAATTAATGGCAAACCTACGAAAAACCCACCCACTTCTAAAAATTGCTAATGATGCCCTAGTGGATCTACCAACCCCATCCAACATTTCAGCATGATGAAATTTTGGCTCTCTCCTAGGATTATGCCTTATTTCACAAATCGTCACAGGACTATTCCTAGCCATACACTACACATCAGACATTTCAACTGCTTTCTCCTCAGTAGCCCACATTTGCCGAGATGTAAATTACGGATGATTAATCCGCAACCTACATGCAAACGGAGCCTCCTTCTTCTTTATTTGCCTGTACCTTCACATTGCCCGAGGACTTTACTACGGATCATATCTTTACAAAGAAACATGAAACATTGGAGTCGTACTATTCCTATTAGTAATAATAACAGCATTCGTAGGATATGTACTTCCATGAGGACAGATATCATTCTGAGGTGCTACAGTAATTACCAACCTACTATCCGCCGTCCCATATGTAGGAGACTCACTAGTCCAATGAATCTGAGGAGGCTTTTCAGTTGACAACGCTACACTAACCCGATTCTTCGCATTCCATTTCCTATTCCCATTTGTAGTTGCTGGCGCTACAATAATTCACCTCCTATTTCTCCACGAGACAGGATCAAACAACCCAGTAGGATTAAACTCCGACGCAGACAAAATCCCATTTCACCCATACTTCTCATACAAAGACCTACTAGGATTCATTATTATACTAACCGCCCTAACAATACTTGCTCTATTCTACCCAAACCTCCTTGGAGACCCAGACAACTTCACCCCAGCGAACCCCATAGTGACCCCACCACACATCAAGCCAGAATGATACTTTCTATTTGCCTACGCTATTTTACGATCAATCCCAAACAAACTCGGAGGAGTGTTAGCCCTATTATCCTCCATCCTAGTCCTAATAGTAGTACCAATTCTTCACACCTCTAAACAACGAGGACTTACATTCCGACCAGCTTCACAACTCCTATTCTGAATTTTAGTAGCAGATATACTAGTACTAACATGAATCGGAGGAATGCCAGTAGAACACCCGTACATCATCATTGGCCAAGTAGCATCAGTACTTTACTTTTCTTTATTCCTAGTGCTAAATCCATTAGTAGGCTGACTAGAAAATAAAGTAATAAATTGATAAGCCCTAGTAGCTTAATAGCCAAAGCATCGGTTTTGTAATCCGAAGATTGAAGATTAAAATTCTTCCTAGCGCTAAAAATCAGAGAGAAAAGACTTTAACTTCCATCCTCAACTCCCAAAGCTGAGATCATAAATTAGACTACCCTCTGAAACATACATTATGGTTTACTACCAATACCTGTATGTACTATATTACATATTATGTATTATATTACATAAGTATATGTTTTCTAGTACATTGCATGAAAAATAACAATATTGATATAGAAAACTAAAAATGACATAGTAACTCCAATGAAATGTAAAAACTAACAAACATAAAATGTTCACGCTACTTAATTAAATAATGGACTATTATAATAAAAATTAAGACTGACAAAAACACATGCAAGCACATAAACCAGAACTCCACAGCAAACATAATTAAAAGTCAAATTCAGCATGAAATTCTCCATACATGAAGGAAAATTCTTGATTCCATTATAAACTAACTAAAATGTTAATTCTTATGTTTTAATCAACAGTATAAGTTAGGAAAACATTAAAGCGCAGTAAGAAACCACCAACCAGCGTAAATCAAGTGAATACGTTTATTGATAGGTCAGGGACAATAATTGTATGGTAGCATAAAATGAACTATTACTGGCATTTGGTTCCTATTTCAGGTTCCCACATCAAGAAACCCCCATAACCTGAACTGTATCCGGCATCTGATTAATGGTGTAATACATTAAACTCGTTACCCACCAAGCCGAGCACTAATTCACGAGCATTTGGTATTTTTTTTTAGGTTTCCTTTCATCTTACATGTGAGACACCTTTAGAAAAGTCCGCCAAGGTGGAACATAAATACTAATTCACGTAATAGCGGAAAATGAATGTTGGAAAGACATTAAATAAATAACCACATTAAAATATGTCAAGTGCATAACACTTATTTATTTAATCCAAATAATATTAAGATCTCCCCCCCGCTAAATTTTCGTCAAACCCCCCTACCCCCCTTGCTCCTAACAACCTCATTATTTTCCTGTCAAACCCCTAAACCAGGCTAAAGTCGAAGAAAGCACATGCTTAACATAAACAAAATCAAACAATACATTATTAAAAAACAAAAAAATAATGTATAG